CGTTGACGTTTTCCCAGAATTTTACGCAGACCTCTCTCAGATAAATAGTCTTTTTTGTGCAATTGCAAATGTGAAGTAAGTCTCTGTATCTTATTGGTGAAACTGACTACTTGAAATTCAACAGACCCTCTGTTTTCTTTGTTTTCCTCTTGCGAAATAATTGAAATGAATGAATTTTTTACCATAAAAGAATTTTTCCCTCCCCTTTTGACAGATATGAATTTTATTGATCCGTAAGAATAATGCCAGAAATTTGAATGTAGTATACACAACAATCGGAATTTCTGGCATTATTTTGACTGAGTTTATCAATTAAGCAATTTTTAATTTGATTCGGATAGTGATTCAAAAGGATGGTACATTTTTACACTCACAAAAGCGAATAGTTTTTTAGTACGAAGATTCTGTTGATTTATTTCTAGATCTAATTAATTTGTCATTAACTTAGTATCACAGTATCCTATGATGTAAGACAGGGCAAATGTGCATCTGGTTGCTTGCATATAACATATATGGTACAGAATATATAGGAAAAATGTACCATCACCGAATTTTGAATCGTGGATACATATAGATCCTTAACATACTGAAACGGCTGCCATTATTGGTATCAAACCAATAGCGATTCATACAAGCTAAATCTTCTAATCGAAAATTAGGCCAAAGAAAGAACTTGAGTTTAATTAATTCATTTTTATCTCTATCAAGGTGTTTACTTTCATCCAAAAATTGACCCCAGCTTTTTATGTTGTTCTCCTTGCAAAATACTGGATTTCTATCCACACCATTCCTATTCTTTAAATTTAAATTTAAAGAATTGAGAATTCTCAATTCTCTACGCCGTCTAGACGATAAAATCATTTCAGGAACAAGCAAATCAAAATGATCCTTATCAACATCTTTTTGTTTTCCGTATCTTTGATTAGTTTGTTGCTTACTCTTATGAACTAATGAAATACCTATGGCTTGATACATAAGAAATTCTTCCAGATCTTTTATAGACGAAGTTAATAGGGGTTGGAACTTCATCAAACCAAATTCCGCCCAGCTAAACAGAGTAGACTCCTTCGAATAATGACTGACAATTCTGTCTAGCGGCAGATCTCCCATTTTCAAATAGGCTAAAAGCCTTCGTTTACTTTGTAAACGCCCTTTTGTGTTACCCACCATCTGCATTAAGCTCAGCCGCTCGAGCATATCCTCCTCAACTAGCCGCTCGGTGTGGATGCTAAAACCCAAATACTTCGCTTGAAGGTCAACAAAATCTACTAGCCTCGGCGAGTCACTCCGGTATTGTGTTTTTTTTTTACTGAACCCTTTTTCATAATCTTCTCTAATAACTTCTTGGATGTCTTCGATGTCGATGTCTTCGATGTTTTGACTAACATTTGCTTTTCCTTTAGTTGCTTTTCCTTTAGTTGCTTTTCCTTTAGTTGCTTTTCCTTGACTAACATTTGCTTTTCCTTTAGTTGCTTTTCCTTGACTAACATTTGCTTTTCCTTTAGTTGCTTTTCCTTGACTAACATTTGCTTTTCCTTGACTAACATTTGCTTTTCCTTGACTAACATTTGCTTTTCCTTGACTAACCTCTTCTTCTTCTTCTTCTTCTTCTTCTTCTTCTTCTTCTTTTCCTTTGAAATTTAAAAGAAGTAACTTCATAGGTCTAAGCCACGGGTTCATTTGATATGTCCTCTTACGTAGCAGAAATTCTGGGAAGAACCAATCTTCCTGATTCGAATCTTCCTCATTCGAATTCGCTCTGGGTGCCTTTAAGATTTCTTCATTCATTCCCATCCAATTAAAAAAGCTTTTTTTGTCTTCTTTGATTTCTGGATCTTCTTTGAGTTCTGGATCTTCTTTGAGTTCTGGATCCTTTTCGATTTCTGGATCCAAGAGCATTTTTGGAACGATATCATAAATAAGACCTCTATTCTCATTCTCAATTATTTCAGAATTCTCATTCTCAATTATTTCAGAATTCTCATTCTCAATTATTTCAGAATTTTCATTCTCAATTATTTCAGAATTCTTAGTCTCAATTATTTCAGAATTCTTAGTCTCAATTATTTGAGAATTCTTAGTCTCAATCTTAGTATTTGTATTATGGTTAGGGTCGATCTTTTTCCCAGCCTCCAAATTGACTAGATATTTTTCGAAAAACTTCCAATCAAAGTCCATATATTTTCTTTCAGGTTTTTTCTTTCGCATTTTTTTCAGAGACATATAAACCTTGTCTAGATAATTGTCTAGAGAATTCTTGTCTAGATAAACCTCGTCTAGATAATCCTTGTAATAATCCTTTTCTAGATAAAGCTGGTCTAGAGAATCCTTGAAATAAACCTTGTCTAGAAAACTCTTGTCTAGATAATCCTTGTGATAATCCTTGTCTACATAAGTATTGTCTAGATAATTGTGTAGATAAGTATTGTCTCGATAAAGCTTGTCTAGAAACTTCTTGTCTAGTATACAATCCTTGAAATAAGTCTTGAAAACAATCTCCTCTGGTATATCAAATAAGTCGATCTCTTGGCTCTTATTTACTTGTAATGGCAATTTAGAAATAGAGGAGTCCTTCTTAGTTTCAGAAGAAATGTATTTATATGCTAAAAGATCATATTTATAGTTTTTCTTAAACTTAGTTTTTTGATTTCTTACTAATGAATATACTTCAGAATCATCTTGTTTTTTGGAATGAAGTAATGGGTCTTTTTCATATGAATCTCCTTTATTTAAATCGTTATTTTGAGGCGTATGGCGTCGGTTGACTTTATTTCGCCAGGTTTGTGCGCCTACTCGCTCCCAATGAACCTTAGATAAATTGTATTGAGACTGACCTCTTAACCAGTTTTTCCATGGATTCGTTCCAAAATTTCGAAGTTTCTTATGCTTTAATTCGGAATGAAATATTCCCTGTCTTTCAAAAGAATCCTTTATTGCAGTCTTAAGAAAAAAAGACGTTCCGCGATATTGAAGAACAGATCTTAACTTATCACTAACTAGGGTTTGTGATAATTTGTAAAATACATATGCTTGTGACAGGGAAGATAAATTTGGCAAGGAAGCAAATTTCGGAACAATCTGTGACTTCCGCTTATTTATATTTTTTATAGTCGAACTAAAGGTAATTCTTTTTTGATTTGTTTCAGTATTGGAAATGTCTTTCTCAAAAAATTTTTTTGTTAAATTGATTCTAGGAATCTTAATGATACATAGAAAGATATCTAGGTATATTTTGTATATTTTTTCAATGAAAATATTTTGAAAATAATTCCATTTACTTATTAATCGAACATTTCTTCTTTTTACAATTTTCCAAATATTTTTTGTTGATTCTACATTATTATTTTGCTTTTTGTTGTTAGGACTATTATTTAGTCCTGGAGTTACTTTTTTTTTTTCTTTTGTAATTCTTTCTATTTGATTTTTGATTGTGCTTGTTCTATTAATCAGATTTTGTATTTTTTCTTCGGAATTTGTAGAAGCTGTAGATCGAATTTGACTAAATGATTCATGAATTATCTCATTGCTGATTATAGAATCTTTTTCTTTTTGAGTTTCACTCGATTCATCTACTCCTATCCCTTTCAATCTTGTATTTTTTTTTATTATTTTCAAAATTGTGCTTTTTAGAACTAGAACCCTTTCTTTAAGCCGTTTTATGCTTTCTTTAAGCCGTTTTATGCTTTCTTTTGGGTTTCCTAGAACTCTAAGAAAATTTTGCTTTATTTTTTGGTTGAAAACGCTTCTTATAAGTCGAAAGGCGCTCCCTTCCAATTTTTCTGCTGCTAATCTTTGACTTTTTTTGCCTAGTTCTTTAAAAATGGGCCCCCAAAAAATGGAAAAGGAACGGTTGGGTCGGGCACCACCCCAAGGATAGTCAGCTAGTCCCCAGAAAGACCTTATAAAAGCATAATCGTTGGTTATCCTTTGTCTATCATCCGCTGTGTGCCAAGGTTTCAACTCTAAAGGCCATAAAACTTTGACCTGAAGACCGTATTCCCACCACTCCTCCGGAAAGTTGCTGATGGATATGACGCCTATAGCAAAACCGTCATCGTTGCATAAAAGATGAGTCTCGTTTTCCCAGTCCTTTCTATCCTCAGCCCACTCGGGCTGCTGCAAAAATAAGATACGACCAATATTTTTAGCTATTATCGCTAAAGGCAATGCAATATATCTTCTAAAAAAGGAGTTCAAAATTAATACGATACCTCTTACTCCTAGCCCATAATAAAGCTCATTCCATGCATCTATTCCATCCATCCGGAACAGCTCTTCTTCGGGGTCTAGTTCGATTTTCTCTTTTTTGATTCTTTTCAATTTTTTCCGTTCTTTCAATGCTTTGCTTTTTTTTTCGTCTATCTTCCTTTTTGTCTTCCTTTTTGTCTTCCTTTTTGTCTTCCTTTTTGTCTTCCTTTTTGTTTTTGTCTGTTCTTTCTTAGGTCCCTTAAGAGTGAAAAGGTCCCCTTTTTTGATTCCAAACCTATGCATCAAATTTTTCATTTTCAAAACAAGGGGTTTCACTACCCTAAAAGAACTAGACAGTGTACTTTTTAAGAAGCCCAAAAAAAGAGGGGAATGCGGAAACATTTCAATCTGTCTTACAACAACTCCGTTTTTACGCCTTAGGACGCTCGCAACACCTTTGATGTCATCCTGATGCCAAAATTGGTCGCGCACCGCTCTCAAGGAGGTCCTCCACACGTCCTTATTCTCGGTTTTCCACTCGATATTGGTGATGAGGCTGCCAACGTGAACATGAGCAAGGCTTTTCTCAAAGTCAATACTATAAGGGTCTCCCCCACTCTTGATCAAATCCTTCGTAACCTTCTCATTAATCTCTTTAGCAATCTCCGGATCAATCTTATTACTATCTTTAGAAAGATTTTTGATAAGTAAATTTTGAGTATCCTGATTCAAAATAATTTCATATTTGTATTGTGCTGATATAATATCAAAGCACTCATCATCTCCCCGCTTGGTCACAAAGGGTTCGCCCAGGTCGTATGCGACCTCGCGGAGTAATACGTATGACCAGCGAGGGACGCGTTGACCGATGTGTGCTCGTCCCACACTTTCTCCCACTTTATAAGTCCTTAGTTGCTTTAGCTTTTTTAGTTTTCGCTGGTTCCAATCAATGCTTCCCCCCCCTTTTTCCGAAGGCTTAGAAAAAAATTTTGCCAAAGGATTATAATATAATTTTCCTTCTGCTCTTAGTTTTAGTGTTTTACTTTTTAGTATCGCGAACATTCTCTCTTCAAATTTTGGGGACTCGAAAATGAAACCTGGCAAAAGGGTCTCATGAATTTGATTTAGAGCAAGGATTTGCTTAAGTTGAGATTCTGTAGGTTCATCGTCGATTCTTTCACGAGATTTTGTAGTTCCATTTTTTTTTCTTCGACGAGATTGCATTGCATTCTGGACTTTTTCACGAGATTTCATTGCATTCTTTTTTCTTCCACGAGATTTCATTGCATTCTTTTTTCTTCCACTAGATTTACGAGATTTAATTACATTGTAGACTTTTTCACGAAATTCACCCAATTGAAGAAGTGCCCTTTCTTCGCTTAGACGTGCTTCTTCGCGTAGACGTGCTTCTTCGCGTAGACGTGCTTCTTCGCGTAGACGTGCCTCTTCTTCCCTTTTCTCCTGTTCTTTGCTTTTCGGTGCCTTTTCTTCGCTTTTCTCCTTTTCTTCGCTTTTCTCCTGTTCTTCGCTTTTCTCCTTTTCTTCGCTTTTCTCCTTTTCTTCGCTTTTCTCCTTTTCTTCGCTTTTCTCCTTTTCTTTGCTTTTCTCCTTTTCTTCGGGATCCTCGATTACTTGTCTAAACTTTTTGATTCTTCCACGAGAGGGCCCATTCAACAAAGGATCATACCTTTTTGGTAGGCAGAGGCAGGTTTCGTTCATTTTCTCAATACAAACCCGAGTCCTTTTGTCGAGTATATCTAGAAAAAGAAATCCCGTGTCTAGAGCCTCAATTCTCTTTATAAACTCGTTATTTAAGTTGTTTTGTCTTTGTTTGTTCTTATAAAGCCAATCTTTGTCTAGTTTATCAAAGGAGAGTCTTTCTACTGTGGACGAAGATATCATCCCTTTCGTCAGTTCCTTAAAACTAGAAAAACTAGGAGGATCTGTAAAAGATATTCTTTTTTTTCCATCACTTCGGCATGTATCAAAAAAATATTGTGAAGCTTCCTTTCTTACAGCCCCAAAAAAGTGTTGATTGCTTATGTATCGTACTGGACGAGTCCATTGAAACTGAAAAAAATCGGACGCTAAAATGCCTTCCACCACTATGGGTGCTTTTTGATCTTTTTCTTCATCCAGATCCGCTCCCCAACGCGTGGGAGGAATTTCTTCTTTGAATAGCACTTTTTTTCGTGCAATCTCCTCTTTCTTTTCCTCTTTCTTTTCCTCTTCCTTTTCCTCTTCCTCGTCCTCGTCCTCCCAGTAAGTGTCAGCTTCTCGGCCTTGTCTGGCTAACCAATTTGGTTGCAGTTGTGGGGCTTGGACGCTTGTCAGTGGATGTGGAAAAATGAATAAAGGTATTCTGCCTAAATAGTAGGCACAGGTAACAAATAAGAAAATATTCACGAACCGACCCGTGTTTCTCCTCAAGTTTATTAACAGCAAGTACTGAATTTCGGACACAACCCACTGAAAGGTTCGCATAAGGAATTCAAATTCTTCCCCAAGGGACCTAACAAGGTACTGATAAATCTTCTTTTTGTATTTATTCAATTCTGCCTTAATGTACTTATTCAATTCTGACACACGGTACTGAAAGTGTGAAAAACGGACCTGAAATTTTGCCCCAAGGTACTTATAAATGTACTTATCCAATGCTGACACAAGTTCCTTCTTAGATCTACTCAAAAGATAGATCCGTATCCAGTCGAATAATCTTTTCGTGAATAAAAGGAAACAAATGTGACCAATTAACCAACCAACAAAACTACTTGTTACAAATAACATCTTGTTGTTGCATCGAAACATATAAACGTTGACTAATCTGGCTAACGTTGAATTTGGTAAAAGGATCTGGTTGGCTAATTGAAAAATGAAAGTATTCAGGAAAATGAGGAAATTGCTTCTGGTACTGGTAGTGATAGTATAGTCCCAATTGTCGGCTACGAAATAAAGCAAAAGATACGGTAGAAATAGTACAGCTAGTATATGAGGTGTCCACAATAGTAGATGCAGAGGCCTATTATAGATCGACATGAACCTCACGAGCTGGCCCATAATCAAACCAGTTATTGCTGCTGCCTTCTGCTCGGGTTCTTCAACGAAAAGGAAGAGATAAGCGGGCCTTATGGAAAATGTAGTTAGAAATCCATAATAGAGTCCGACCCCAACGACCGAATTGGTTATCTTCATACACAAGCTTACGAACGATTGAAATAGCATGATCACCACCTCCTTGGTTTTATTATTTTTTTTTCTATTGTCTATTACAATAGACAATAAAATTTGTATCTATTTTTGTTTATATTTTGT